AAAATATATTTAAAGAACTATTTTAATATAAAAAACATAAAAAAATCAAAGATACTCAAAAGCCAAAGCAAAAATATAAGTACGAAAAAAAAAAAAAAAAAATACTTTAATCCAAGATTAAAGCATCTTTTTTGCATCTAAACTAATAAATTAAAAAAGAAAACTTATAAACATTAAAAACATAAAATCAAAACCACAAAATAGCACCAAAATTAAGTATAAATAAAATTTTAAACAAAAGGCCACTACCTTATAGCTCAATTTTACTAAAATAAGAAACGCCACAAGATTAAGCAACAAAATTTGTTAAAAAATCCAAACAAATTTTCAACGAAACAATACCGGATACTACTATTTATATAATTTCTTCTCTTTTCTTTTTCTTTTTAATTCTAAATATATAGCTTACTCACACGTAAATATTTATATATCTAACTAACTCTTACTAAACAATAGCTTGTAAAAGATGTATTACTCTTGCACTTAAGCAAGAGTAACATCGTCTCATAGTTATATACTAATGACAACTTCTTAATGACTATGCCTATCAAAATTGGTATCCTCCTACGCTCACGTTTCCCGTTCGGATACTACTATTTATATAATTTCCATTAAGCAATCATATAAATTAATAAAAATAAATATTTAAATAATTTTTTAATTTAATAATATATTAATAAATAACAATATAATAAAACATAGTATATGATATAGATGTAAAAAAGAATAAAATAACTTCGTTATTTTATTTTTTTTTTTTTTTTTTTTTTTTAGTTATCTATTAAATAACTTTATATTTAAAAGGATATTAATATTAATATTTAAATATTAATTCTAATAATATATTAAATAAATATATTATTTAAATATATATATATAATGTTACTATAATTATTATTATTAAACAAAACTTTAATATAACCAAACAATTATTATAAACCTAAACAAAACCTTATCCACAAAAATGCTTTAAAGACAACACCCTTATAGTATAAAAATAAATATTTCTAACACCACAGAAAAACACTAATAATAAAGACACTTAATAAAATAGCCTAATCCCACAGAAAGAAGCCAATTTATAGTAATACATAAAATTTTATTAATTAATTACCATCTTACTACTAACAAACAATATAGTTATCACAGGAGTAAGAATCCTACACTTTAAAATAAGCTATACTAGCCAAAATAAAATGTTAAAACCTTGTCGTCCACCTTCATTTTTGCAAAATGACATTCTAATAAACTAAACATTCCAGGAAAAAAATAAACTAAAAAATAAACAATAAATCAAATTAAATCGACAAAATGTCAATAGAAACAAGCAAAATAAACTAAACGAAACTGATCCACAGTCTTTTCTAAACCATTAAATCTATCATCCTTAACCTCGAATAAAAAAAAATAACAACAAATTAAAAACCCCATTCCAATAATAACATGTGTGCCATGGAACCTAACTAACACTAAACAACTTGCATACCAAGCCCCACTTAACACAGAACTAGGGCACATACAAAACTCAACATACTGTAATAATAAAAAAATAAATCCTTTCAATAAAGTTAAACCTAACCACTTAACAATTTCAAAATCGCACTCTAATAAAAAATCAAAACTTTCAAACAAATTAAATTCATAATCTTCTACACAACGTTCAAACTCATTTACACAAAAAGAAGAAAGTAACAAAACATATAAACCTAATAAAGGAATACCAGACCTATCTGATAAAGAATCAACAAACACAAACTCTTGACTTAAATAAACTACAGGAAGCATCAAACTCAAAAATAATATAAACTCACCAACTACAAACAACTTTATCCATTGAGAAGTAACAACCTCACTAAAATTACATCAAATATTTAATTCAAATAACATAAACAAAGCACCTAAAAAACAAAAGACTAAAAAAAAAAGAAATAAAAATCAACCACTAACTTTTTGAATAACAAAAGATAAAAATAACAAAACACTTAAAAAAAAAGAAAAAAAAATAGGAAAAACACTATACATCTAAAAGCATCTAAAAGAATCAAAGTCGCCACAAAACATCAGTTTAAATTAACCTATACTTTACCGAAGAGACATTACCGTATTATGTGAGCATGAATCACACAGTTTAAAAAATTAACTTACCCCCCTAAACAACAAAAAAACAAATAGGCATATAACTATGACCTGCTCCACAAAACTCACTACAATAACCGACATAACGGCCAAAACATTTAGCTAAAATATATAAAAAGTGCACACGACCAGGCACAGCATCAATCTTTACCCCAGCAGAAGGTAAAGAAAAAGAATGTAACACATCAGAAGAAGTAATACGAAATCAATAAATGTTGTTACTCTTTAGCACATACCCTAAATCAACACAATCAACAACAGAACCCATATAACTATTTCAACTATAACCACCAAGATTATTGTAATTATAAAATTCTCAATATCACTGATGCCCTACTATATCAACAGGGCCTAAAACACTACAACCTAAATAATCACTCCCACCACGAAAAAATGAACAAATAAAGTTTAAAAATACTAAAAAAAAAGTTAAACACCTAAAAACTACAACTAATAAAAATTCTAAATTATCAAATCTATACCCCTTAAAAGCTATCACACCAACAGAAAAAGAAAAAAATAAATCTACCACTAAGCTACCAAAAACTCAAAAAAAAATAAAAACAGAAAGTCAAACTATGTATACAAAAAATAAATCCATTTTGTAACCTTGACAAAAACTATAAAGATTCAACATATTAACCTTAACTCCAGGTTCCCCTAGAGTTACCATGTTACGACTTACTTCAATTAAATACCGAAGGTGACGGGCGATGTGTACACTAACTATTTCATATTCATTTAATCTACTTAATCAATAAATTACTATCAAGTCCCAAATAAATTTTCATTACATAAAATTATTTAAATAATCGTAGAGAATGACACCCATTATATTAGCAGCACATTGACCTAGCTTAAGATTTAAACAAAATTCGCCACAAGCATTACACTCAAAACATTAAACCGGATGTACACTAACGTAACTTATAATGGTAAAATATTCAGTGTATCATCTTTTTAAGTCACACACTCCCCCAAACAAATATAATTAACCGACAAGCTTTTTCAGTTAAAAACTGAAGTAAAAAAAAATTAAAATCTTAATAAAGGGGTCTCTAATCCCTGTTTTACCAAAACTTTAAAATACCAAAAATAATTGAACTCGCTCCATATATTATACTAAGAAAGCAAACATATTAAGGTATTAATTTTAAACTAAACTAAAGGATAAAAAGAAAGTCAGTGTAACCGCGATTGCTGGCACTGAGCCTTAACCTCCACAAGCAGAATATGACCAGATATATTTAAAATAATTGTCAAAGAATTCCTTTCTAGTATCAATGCAGAACAGCAAAATTTAAAAAAATAAAATAACTATGAAAGTATCATATCCACATCCTCCTAACCACCAAAGCAAAATGGAATAAAATAAAAAGCAATCCATCCTTTCGTACGAGACTACTACATAATTAGATAGGAACCAACCTGATTTACATCGGTCTTAACTCAACTCATGAAAAACTACATAGGTCGAACAGACCTCTAAATGAACCCTCTACGGCACACATTAAATTTTAAGTCAACATCGAGGTAGCAACTAAACAAAACGATATGGACTCTTCTTGTTTCTTACTCTGTTATCCCTAGGGTAGCTTTAATCGAATGCAAAAAGATCAAAACAAAATTAAACAAATAACAATTGCCCCAACCAAATAAAAATTTATAAACCTCCTAGGGTCTTTCCGTCCCAATTAATTCCGTTAGACTCTGCACTAACAAATTAATTTCAGTAAACAACCTCATCTAAATAACTAATCATGTTAACCCATTCAAACAATCCCACAATTAGAAGGCTATTAATTATGCTACCTTAACACACTCAGGCTAATGCGGCTATTTAAAAATACTCATGGAGCAGGGCCTACCTCTTAAAAAAGAAGAAATGTTTTTGATAAACAGTCAGAATAGCAACAAGATAAAAAAAATTGATTACACTTACTCATACACCAATAATAAACCATAAAATAATTAATTAATAAAAGCTATTAAAAATAGATCAAAAAAATAAAAATAAATGTTATAACACAATTCTAAAACTAAAGCACTACCCACCTAAGAAAACAAAAAAATAAATATAGATACTAACACATTGAAAATCTCATAACCTCCAATATAAAATAAAATAATTCACTCTTAATCGGATATAACTATATTTGAATAACTTATCACAACTTTAAAGAAGTTTAACCCCTATAACCCATAAGGAAAAAAGTTCTCAACTACTAATATAAAGATCACATAGTTTCAGATAAATCTATAAAGAAATTACTCTAATGCTCATAATGCAAAAGGTAATAATCTAAACCAAAATATAAACAAACTATTCTCTAAATCTAAAAAAGGAAAATACCATCAACGTTTTACAAAAACATCATTTTAAAATAAACTATTTTTTAACCAAAATCTATTTATTAAAGTACCTTATTAATATAAAAACTATCCAAAATATTAAATTAAACACCAAACTTACTAAAATAACCCTTAATAAAAAATCATCAACTGACACGATTATTACTCCTAACAACATTCCGCATTAAACTATGATGTAACCCAATACCACTAAAACAATGAAACACAGTATGTTCAGGTAATGGATAATACATTAAATTTATAGAAACCCTTGAGTCCCGTCAACTACCAACAACATAACTATAACCAACTAAAGATTCTCAAATAATGTACACAAAAAAACAAGCACTAAAAGAAGCAATAAAACTACCAACTCTACAAAATTGAGCTAATCAACTAAAACTCCTATCATAAACACAAACACGACGAGGTAATCCACACAAACCAAAATAATGCATAGGAAAAAAACAAAATTTAAACCCAATCAAAGATAAAATACAATGAGAACGAGTTAAAACAGAACTAAATTTTAGCCCAGTAACCACAGGCCATCACCACAATATGAAAATTATAACACCTCTATAAGAACCCAACGACAAAACATAATGAAAATGCCCTATAACAAACCAACTATCATGTAAAATAACATCCAAACTAGCACAAGACAAAATTAAACCAGTAATACCACCAAAAGTAAAAAGCACTACAAAAGTTACCAACCACCAAACAATAGAAGAAAGACGATAAACACCACAAGAAGATAGCATACAAACTCAAGAAATAACCTTAACTCCAGTAGGAATACCAATTAAAGCAGTAACAGCCCTAAAAAAAGCAGTACTCTTTACATCCATTCCAACAGTAAACATATGATGAGCTCAAACCATAAAACCTAAAATAACAATAGCCAACATAGCAAAAACCATACCAATATAACCTAAAGGGCTATGACGATTACTAATCTCACAACAAACATGACTAACTATACCAAAAGCAGGTAAAATCAAAACATAAACCTCAGGATGACCAAAAAACCAAAACATATGTTGAAACATTAAAGGATCACCGCCTCCAGAGGGATCAAAATAACTAGTACCAAAATTACGATCAAAAAGCAACATAGTAATAGCCCCAGCTAAAACAGGAATACTAAAAAACAAAAGTATAGAAGTAAAATAATAAGCTCAAACTAATATAGAAGTTGTAACACCTCAATCAAAATAAATAAAAGAACTATTTGAACCAAGATTAAAACGAAAATAAGAATTACAAGTAATAATAAAATTCAAAGCACCTAACATCCTAGAAAGACCAGCTAAATGCAAAGAAATCAATAAATAATCAGTCCCAACACCACTATAAAGCTTAGAAGACAAAGGAGGATAAAAAGTCCAACCAACTCCAGCCCCTATATACATACTTATTAAAAGACTAACCAAAGACGGAAGCAAAATTCATAATCTAAAAACATTAACACGAGGTAACTTCATATCATCCAATCGAGTTAATAAAGGAATTAAAAAATTACCAAAACCACCTATCAATACAGGCATTAAAAAGAAAAAAATCATAACAATACCATGGCTAGTAATAACAAAATTATAAACTTCTGCCCTAATAACTTTATGATAAGGCTCCATTAAATTCAAACGTATAATAACACTTAAACCAAGTCCAACAAAGCCAGATCAAAGACCCATAAGTAAATAAACAAGCCCAATCTTCTTATGACTCAAAGTAAAAAAAACCGTATATTTTCCCAGCATTTACAGAGCATAGCAAAACACTTCCTACTGTTTTGAAAACAATACGTCTAAATATAACATAAAACTCTAAGAGGCAGATAACAATTAATTATCAAATCTATTATTAGCAGTAACAGAATAAAAATAATACCCCCACACTAATCAAAAATAACTAAATTACAAGAAATCTCGTATATAAAACCAAACAAAATTATTGTAACAAAAAAAAAGTAATAACCACTAATTCAAAACCTATCATAAAAATCAAAACCAATACAACCCAATAATAATACAACCTCAATATCTAAAAGTATAAAAAAAATTAATAATCGCATAACAGAAGAACTGAAATTACTAGCCATATGTAACATCATAACAAATCCACATTCATAACTACTTGTAAAAAAAAGACAACTAAAATTACTATAACGAAAACCCATAACCAACGAAAGAAACACCTTTAAATAATACTATATCAGAGTACCCTGCAATTGCAGCCCTATTGGCTCAACAAATTGAAAAATCAAACCAATAATACCCAAAATTATTATTCTAAACATTAAACTATTTGCTAATACGTTTATGGCCCACAAAAAGCTTAATAAAGTTAACAGCTTTACGACTTAATAACATAGTCTACAAAAACTAAAAATTATAAAAAGAATAAGAGTAAAAAAAAATAATAAACAAAAAAATGCTGTCAAACAAAAACAACAAAAAAATCATAACGTAATCGAGGAAAACAAGCACGAACTCAAATAAAAATAAAACTATGAAAAAAAAATATATACAAACCTAAATAAGGTCAAAAAAATAATCCTAACAATCAAGAAAATAAAATAATAAGACAATACTCACTAGCGAATAATATAGCAAAACCAACACCAAAAAAATCAGTTTTAAACCCACTGACCAAATCACTTTCAGACTCAGAATAATCAAAAGGCCTACGTTTACACTCAAACAAAAAACAAAATAACCTAATAAAATAACAACCAAAAAATATGCAACTAACAATTTCATCAAAAAACAAAACAAACCTACTTCTATAACAACCATAAAAACAACCAAAAATTAACATTAAACAAACTAAAACACCCTCAAAACTAACTCTACAAAAAGAAGAACGCAAAGCACCATATAAAGCATACTTGCTATCCCTTCCTCAACCACATAAAATAAAACCATAACCCCTTAAACAAGAAACAATAACCAATCAACAAAAAAAAAACATTAAATTAGCTTCTAAACCAACATAAATAAAAAGAAAATAAAAAAACAAAGAACAAAACAAAAAAAATAAAACACCAAAAACAAAAAAAAAACCACGATACAAAACTAAAAAATCCCCAACTCCAAACCAACCATACTTTCCCACCAACTTAATAAAATCAGCAAACCTCTGAAAAACACCCCAAACACTAACCTTATTAGGGCCTAAACGTATTTGAGATAAACCTAATAACTTACGTTCTAATAAAACAAAAAAAGCCACCATCAAATATAACAAAATAACACCAACAACAACTAAAAGAAAGAAACAAAAATCAAAAATATTCATTAACCAATGAACAAACGTTACCAACTATCTGACAAATAGTTATTCTAAATAAACTACACCAGCTCAACAAGAAAAATACTTATCTCATACTTGCAAAGCATACATTTTAATTAAACTACCTCATTAAACATCGTCAAAAATTGATCCAGATAAGCGTAAAATATCCATTCTATATAAAATACAACGTCAATTATAATAAACGAAATCTCTCCTCACTAAAATCACCAAAATCACATAAAAAAAACAATAAATTAAACACCCATAATTGTTCAACAATCTGATAAAGACACCAAAATAAAAAAAACCAAAAAGAGACTAAGAAAACACAATAACAACTCAATAACTTATAAAAAATACTAAGACTAAAAGGTAAGCTTAAAAAAATAAAAATAAAATAAACCCTCTCTACTCGTAATAAACTAGACAAACAACTTTCTTCAAATAAAAAACCACGAAAACAAAATAATAAAATAAATCCATACAATCAACCAAAAAAAAACAAAACAAACAAAATATTAAAAGAAACACTATAAACACATAACAAAATGACTAAAGAAGAACTAACATACCATCTCCCTAACAATCGCCTATAGCAAGGAACCAACAAAAGACTATTAACACAAAAAATAAAACTAAACAAAACAAGAAAAAGAAACAATCAATAATTTAAACCACCTCCTAACTGACAAACAAAAACCAATGGAAGCTTATAAAATAATATAACATAAAAAATAAAAAAAAAATCATTAACCTCCATAACAACAGGGACTCATCAACAAAATGGGTATAAACCCAACTTTATAATTAAACCCAAATAAATCAAATAGTATCTTCTAACAACTCATCCATATAAGAGAAACAAACTAGAAACACTAGAAACCAAAAAAAGAGTATAAACAGCTACATACCGATTTCCAAAACCAACAAAACCAAAATTATTAAAACAACACAATGGAATAACCAACAAAGCAACTAATTCTAAATAAAGTATCAACAAACAAAAGTTAGATTCAAAAAAAACTAAAATAAAAAAGTATAAAGAAAATCCCCAAATAAAACTAATAAAAATGGTAAAAAATTTTAAAACAACTAACTAACGAATAGATCTAAAAATAGAACCACTATGAAAAAAAGAAAAAAAATCAAAATAACTATCATGAGAACCATAAAGAACAAAAACCTCATTCATTAAAGAATAAAACAAAACCTGAGAAACTAAAACAACAATTAATCATATAAAAACTTCATAAAAAGTAATAAAAATCATAAAAAAGATACTAAACATGAATCCAACAAAACCCAAATCATTAAATTTAGAAATAAATCAACTACCAATATAAGAAGAAAATATATAACCAATAAAAAAACAAACAACCCCACGAAACATAATCACAAAAGGACGTATAAAACGACTTAAATATTCACTAAAAAAAATAATAAAACCCAATAAACTACGCCCCAACAAAGAATCAATTTCACGCGGAACAGAATGAATAAAACCACTACGAACCTTAAACAAACTAATAACACTAAAAAGTAAAGGACGGTAACCAACTAAAACAGGAAAAAAAGTACAAAACAAAACCATATTGTTACAAAAAGGAAATATTTGAAAAAAATAAACCAAACAAGCAAACAATAAAAATCAAGAATAATAAAAAGATCTAAAAAATAGAAAAATGTAACAAAAAGAACCAAAATAACCAACAAACAAAAAATAACGGGAAATAATCCACCACCAAATCCAAAAAATGGCATGCAAAACACCTCACTATTTGAATAAGACTCTTTTCCTAACCAAACGGCTATCTCAAGTGCTTCAAACTATCGCTTTTAAATTAAGCTAAAGAAAAAAACCAATTAAAAGTATAATTAATAAACTACAAAAACCAAAATAATGGACTCCCAAATTGGAAATTTAGTGTACTTCATTTATACTATTCATGTATTAAATTAAATTAATAATATTAAACCCATAATACCAATAAAAAAATACAAAAACCCAGATCCATAAATAAAAATACTTCTATTAAAAGAAAATCGCCTACCCAAAATAGAACCAAATATACAAAAAGGAATCAAACTACTAAAAAATAAATAAAACAACATTCAAATAAAAAAAACAATACTAAAAATAGAAAACTTAAACAACAATCAAACCTCAATAAAAAAAGTAATAAATGGAGGGAAAGAAGCAACAAACATATAACCAAATAAACAAACCAAAGAAGATCTCAAACCCCAGCCAAAAACAACATTTGTAAAAGGAATAACACGAGAACCACCAATTAATTCTAAATAGTATATAAAAAAAAAGAAAAAACAAGCAGATAAACCATGTCCTAAACCAAACAACAAACTATTACAAAATCCGCTTAAACCATCATAAGACAGTAAACACAAAACACCAATCATTATATGACCCACTCTCAACATAGCCAATCAACGCTTATAATCTAACTCTTCACTACAACTAAAAATAATTAATACACAAAAAGGAAACAAACAAAAAAAATAAAAATATAAAAACCCATTACCCAAAAGACAAAAACAAAAACGTAAAATACCAACTAATCCTAACTTCATTATGTAACCACTTAAACAAACAGATACAAAAGAACTTGCTTCAGCATGTACAACAGGTAATCAACTATGAAAAGGAGGCAAAGGAACCTTGGCAACAAACAAAAAAAAAACCACAAACAAACCAAAAAAAGCCTCATCAAAAAAATAATAGTCTCAAAACAAAAATTTAAATCTACCTTTAAGATAAAAAAAATAAATTAAACAACCCAACAAAGGAAAACCACAAAAAACAAAATAACATAATAAATATCAACCAGCCAAAAACCGATCAGAATAAGGAGAATCAAAAAAAAGCAAAAATAAAACAAATAAAATAGATAACTCATAAAACCCCCAAAAAATAACACAATTATAAACACAACAACACATAACACTAAAAAAACAACTAAGAAATAATAATAAAGTAACAATAAAACTAGTAGAGTAAGAAACTCCTAAAATAAATAAAAAAATTAAAACTACTAAAAAAGATATATAAAAAAAAAGATAATCAAAGTATAATCCAACAAAATATAAACCCAAAAAACTTCCATTAAATCAAAAACCTAATAAAACTAACAAAAAAATAAAAAAACAAAAAAAATAATACCACAAAGATAATAAACCAACCAATCCAATAAACATTTTTAATCTATTACAAAACAAAAAAATCACCTAATCTTTTTATATTTCAAGAAGAGGTTATTAATAAAAGACCAAATAAAACTTCAATAGTTAAAACACTCAACACAACAATAAAACTAACACTACACACATAAAACAAAGAACTAAGAACTAAAATACACAAAAGTAATAATTTAAAATTTTCCAAAATAATCAAAACACTCATAAATTTATTAAACATAAAAAAAAATCTAACAAAAAAAGGAATAGAAAAAAACAAAAATACACCTAAAACCATAACAAATTAAAAAGTCAAGAAAAAAAATCCCTAACAAAATCAAATAACTTAACAAACAACAATCTATAAATAAACAATAAATAAACAAAAAATCTAATATAAACACAAACACTACTAGGAGACATAGCACCTAAAACACTCAAAAAAAAATAACCAAAAACCATAAATCAAAACCAAAACCTACGAAATAAATTAAAAGCACAACTAAATCACATAGGAGATGGAAATCATAATAAAAAAAAAACTAAACAAACCATAAATAAACCACCCAACTTACTATCAACAGAACGAAGTATAGCATAGAAAGGCAAAAAATATCACTCAGGCTTAATATTTACAGGAGTCGACACAAAATCAGGAACCATAAAACCCTCCTTTAAAGAAGTCATTCAAGGAAACCAACTAGATAAAAAAATAATAAAAATAAAAACAAGTAATAAAACAAAAACATCCTTATAAAAATAAGCCTTAAAAAAAAACACAGAATCACTATAACTATCCATTCTATTAAAAGAGTTACCAGAACCAAATTCATGCAAAAAAAGTAAATGAATAATAATAAAAAACAATATCACAAAACCAAACCTAACATGTAAACAATAAATACGACTAACCACCAAATCACCAAATACATAAGAACCAACAATCATTTCATATAAATGCTCACCAATATAAGGAAAAGATAAAAAAATAGAACTAATTACTACTCCAGCTCAATAAGACATCTGATGCCAAGGTAACAAATAACCCAAAAAAGCCTCCACCAAGATCAATAAATAAATAACTATACCAACCGACCAAACTAAAGGAGACTTTCTATAACTACCATAATAAATACCACGTCCCACATGTACCAATAAAAGAAAAAACAATAAACTAGCCCCCCAAACATGAAAAAAGTGAACAAGATTAAATCTAAAACCCTCTAATAAAGGACCTGCTCCACCCTCTACCCAATTACCAGCACCACGACTAATACAAGAATGTAAAAAAGGAAAGGCACAAAATAAACCACTAATAAGCTGAAAAATCATTACACTAAGAAGAACAGACCCACTACATCATCAATAATTTAAATTAGAATTTACAGGCCAATCAAACCGACTAACAACAGAGCTTCTAAAACGAAATCCATAACCAAACATTAACATAACTTCATACGGATTAACCCGTTCCTAGATCACGAAAAAATCTTATACATAAAATACTCACGAAGCAAACTAATAACAAAAACCCACAAGTCCCAAACAACCAAAAAAAAAATGTAAACTTATAACAAATACTAAAAAATCTTCGATCAAAACCAAAAAACCTCACATCTAATAAAATCTTAATATATTTATAAAAATAAACAACATAAAAATATCAACCATCAAAAACTAAAAATTTAAAATAACTAAAACCAATAAAAATTCAACCAACGTCACGCTTAAAAAGAAAAAATAAAAAACCACAAAAAACAAACAAAAACCTCAACATAAAATTTAAATAATCTAACAACTCTAAACAACAATCCACTAAACAAAATCAACCAAAATAAAAAATAAAAAAAAAATAAAAGTAAACAAAACTAAAAACAATTGATAACGAAAAATAACTAAAACAACTATAACCCCAAACACCTAAATACAAAAATAGACTACGTAAATGATACAAAACACTAAAAAAAAAACAAATATATAAAAAAAAATAAAACAATAAATTAACAACATTAAAATCAAACAAAGCTAAAAACCTATGCTTACCAAAAAAACTACCTATAAAAAAAAAACCAGATAAACTCATTAAGTTCCATACATAATAGAATAAATAAAATCCACCACCATGTCAAAAATAAATACCTAAATGATCTTGACCACCTAAACTACATCGTATTGAATCACCCACTAAACAAAAAAGAAAACACTTACTTAAACCATGACAAACCAATTGAAAAACACTTAATAAAACATCCCCCTGTAACAAAAAAACAAAACACCAACATAAATTTATACTAGTAGACAAAGCAACTATCTTCTTTAAATCATCCAACAAAAATCTCCCTATACTACATACAAAAATACTAAACAAACAAAAACAACTAAAATAAAATTTAAAACTAGAATTAAAAAAAACTCAACCATAACATAAAACAAATCAATAACCACCAGCAACTAAAGTTGAAGAATGAACTAAAGCCCTTACAGGAGTAGGAGCACGCATAGCCTCCAAGAGCCATCATACTAAAGGAAAAACAGCCCTCTTACTACCAGCTACTAAGCAAAATAAAAAAAATAATCCAACTAAATAAACATCCAACACAAAAAAAAAAGAAAATAAAATAAAAAAAGCTAAATCACCTAAACGAGAAAAAATTAAAGTTATAACACCAGACTTAAATCCATAGCCATTACCATAAAAAAGAATTAAAAAAAAACTAACAACACCCAAATATTCTCAAAAAATTAAACTCAATAAAAAAGAACCACTAACAAATAAAGCCCCAACAATAGAAACAAAAAAAAATAAAGTAACACTTAATAAATTAAAATCAAAACAAGAGCCAAAATATCAACGAGAATAAAATCAACTTAATAACCCACAACAAATCAACATATATAACAACAACAAAATCTCATGTCTTACTAAAATAATACCACTAAAACAATATTTAGAAAAAAAAAACTTAGTCAAAAAGTCAAATCCAAAAAGAAATTCAAAATCCATAACACCAAAAAATAAAAAAGTAACAAATAAAAAAAATCCAACTAAAAAAATCATCAACTGATAGGAAAGAATCCAAAATTACGGCCGAAACATAATCCTAAAATTTAGTTTATTAGCCATACAAAAGAAAAATTTTCTCTAATAGGCGCTTAAAACCAACCCATAACAACTCTGGCATTTGTACAACAACCATTGAGCAAAAACCCAAACAAATCGGGTTCAAACCGAAAAAATGATCGCAAAAATAAGAGAGGAAATAAATTACCTATAAACTGAACCTAAAACAATCCTATAAATTCTAGCACTCTTAAAATATAAAATACCCCCGCTAGATAAAATCCTTAATTGAAGCTACAATTCAAAGCATTAATATATGCTAAACGAGTACGTAAAAAACCACAAAATCCAAAACAATGTCTTACTACACAAAAAAGAAATAATAACAAAAAACAAAGAAAAAAATAGACATTACCAAAATCAAAAAAAACAACTAATCTACTACTCAAATAAAAATCAAAAAGTCAAAAAAACCCAAAACACCAATCAGACAAGAAAAGAAAGAAAACCACTAAAATTAATATAAAAAAAGCCTTAGCTCTAAAAATCTCCTCAAATAAATCATTTTGATTACAACAAGAAACATACAATATAATCACATAAACACCACCAAAATACAACAAAAGTATCAAAACAACGTATCAAACTAGCCCTAAATAAAAATATAAAAATAAACTTAAATTAACCACATTAAAAATCAAAATCAAACTACAAAAAATAGAATCACCAACAAAACAAGATAACAAAGAAAAAAAAAAATAGCAAAACAAAATCAAACTCAACAT